TAGTGAGAATTCTTGATCTCTCTCAATACCTCTCTCAATTCGAAGATCCAGTGTTGTAATGGATGTCGTGTCACTGCGTCCTCTTTCATATTGATTGACTCCTCCTAAGGATTTTATTTAAATTGAATTTGTTTATTTACGATGTACCACGATCCCCGTTCGGCGGAACGGTTAAAGCGCCCAACTCTTAATTGGCGTATATGAGGGTTCGATTCCTGCTGGATGCACGCCAACGGGAACGTTCAATACGTCTATTGGAATTTGGTTATTTACGATGTACCACGATCCCCGTTCCGCATCCATGGCTGAATGGTTAAAGCGCCCAACTCATAATTGGCGTATGTGCGGGTTCAAGTCCTGCTGGATGCACGCCAACAATACGTCTATTGGAATTTGGTTATTTACGATGTACCACGATCCCCCTTTCGCATCCATGGCTGAATGGTAAAGCGCCCAACTCTTAATTGGCGTATGTGCGGGTTCGAGCCCTGCTGGATGCACGCCAACGGGAACGTTCAATACGTCTGTTGGAATTGGCTCTGTATCAATGAAATCTCATCATCCAGACATAATGAATTGGTATGGTATATTCATACCATAACATATGAACAGAGCAAGAAATCGAATTCTTATCGATACTGGAACTCATACGGAGGAAAATCCATTTATGGATTCGATTATTTTATTTATATATTTATTATATTAGATTAGATTAGGCTAATAACTAAATACGGAGGAAAATCCATTTATGGATTCGATTATTTTATTTATATATATTTAGATTAGGCTAATAACTAAATAAGGAGGAAAATCTATTTATGGATATGGATGGAATCAAATATGCAGTATTTACAGACAAAAGTATTAGGTTATTGGGGAACAATCAATATACTTCTAATGTCGAATCAGGATCAACTAGGACAGAAATAAAGCATTGGGTCGAACTATTCTTTGGTGTCAAGGTAATAGCTATGAATAGTCATCGACTCCCCGGAAAGGGTAGAAGAATGGGACCCACTATGGGACATACAATGCATTACAGACGTATGATCATTACGCTTCAACCGGGTTATTCTATTCCACCTCTTAGAAAGAAAAGAACTTAAAAAAAAAAAAGCAAAATAAAAAATAACATAAAATTAAAATAAAGCATCACTTAATAACTACTATACTTAACTTAATAACACGGCAATAAATTTATACAAAACTTCTACCCCGAGCACACGCAACGGAGCCGTCGGTAGTCAAGGGAAATCCAATCCACGAAAAAATTTGATCTACGGACAGCGTCATTGTGGTAAAGGTCGTAATGCCAGAGGCATCATTACCGCAAGGCATAGAGGGGGAGGTCATAAGCGTCTATACCGTAAAATCGATTTTCGACGGAATGAAAAAGACATATCTGGTAGAATCATAACCATAGAATACGACCCTAATCGAAATGCATATATTTGTCTCATACACTACGGGGATGGTGAGAAGAGATATATTTTACATCCCAGAGGGGCTATAATTGGAGATACCATTGTTTCTGGTACAGAAGTTCCTATCTCAATGGGAAATGCCCTACCTTTGAGTGCGGTTTGAACTATTGATTTACGTAATTGGAAGTAACCAATTAGGTTTACGACAAAACCTAGAAATCGATCACTGATCCAATTTGAGTACCTCTACGGGATAGACCTCAACAGAAAACTGAAGAGTAACGGCAGCAAGTGATTGAGTTCAGTAGTTCCTCATATAAAATTATTGACTCGAGAGATATAGTAATATGGAGAAGACTAAATTGTTTGAAGCACCGACAGAGCCGGAAGCGCCCCCTGTTTCAAAGAGAGGAGGACGGGTTATTCACATTTCATTTGATGGTCAGAGGCGAATTGAAAGCTAAGCAGTGGTAATTCTATCCCCGGGAAAAATAGATATGTCTCCTACGTTACCCGTAATATATGTGGAAGTATCAACGTAATTTCATAGAGTCATTCGGTCTGAATGCTACATGAAGAACATAAGCCAGATGAAGGAGCGGGGAGACCTAGGGTGTAGAAGATCATAACATGAGGGATTCAGCAGATTTGGATTCCTATATATCCACTCATGTGGTACTTCATCATACGATTCATATGAGATCCCTCTGTCTAGATATCATCATATACATCCAGAAAGCCGTATGCTTTGGAAGAAGCTTGTACAGTTTGGGAAGGGGTTTTGATTGATCAAAAAGAAGAATCTACTTCAACCGAGATGCCCTTAGGCACGGACATACATAACATAGAAATCACACTTGGAAGGGGTGGACAATTAGCGAGAGCCGCGGGTGCTGTAGCGAAACTGATTGCAAAAGAGGGTAAATCGGCCACATTAAAATTACCGTCTGGGGAGGTCCGTTTGATATCCCAAAACTGCTCAGCAACAGTCGGACAGGTGGGTAATGTGGGGGTGAACCAGAAAAGTTTGGGTAGAGCCGGATCTAAGCGTTGGCTGGGTAAGCGCCCTGTAGTAAGAGGAGTAGTTATGAACCCTGTAGACCATCCCCACGGGGGTGGTGAAGGGAGGGCACCCATAGGTAGAAAAAAACCCACAACCCCTTGGGGTTATCCTGCGCTTGGAAGAAGAAGTAGAAAAAAGAATAAATATAGCGATAGTTTTATTCTTCGTCGCCGTAGTAAATAGGAAAATATTAAAAATAGAATACGTTTCCTCGTCTTTACAAAAAAAAAAGATAGGAGTAATTAGCCGTGACACGTTCACAAAAAAAAAATCCTTTTGTAGCTAATCATTTATTGAGAAAAATTTCGAAGCTCAACATGAGGGCAGAAAAAGATACAATCGTAACTTGGTCCCGGGCATCTACCATTATACCCATAATGATCGGCCATACAATCGCTATTCATAATGGAAAGGAGCATTTGCCTATTTATATAACAGCTCGTATGGTAGGTCACAAATTGGGAGAATTTGCACCTACTCTTAATTTCCGGGGGCACGCGAGAAACGATAACAAATCTCGTCGTTAATGTTAATTAATAAAAAAGTGAATATGGGTGCTCGTCGTTTATTGGTATTGGTGGGAGGTGAATCTTATGATAAAGAGTGACCCGGATGTAGAAGTATACGCTTTAGGGCAACATATACGTATGTCTGCTCATAAAGCGCGAAGAGTTATTGATCAGATTCGTGGGCGTACCTACGAAGAAACACTTATGATACTAGAACTCATGCCTTATCGAGCATGTTATCCCATTTTTAAATTAGTTTATTCGGCAGCAGCAAATGCTAGGCACAATAGGGGTTTCAACGAAACGGCTTTAATCATTAGTCAAGCCGAAGTTAATGAGGGTACTATCATTAAAAAGGCAAAACCCCGGGCTCGAGGGCGTAGTTATCCGATAAAAAGGCCCACCTGTCATATAACTATTGTATTGCAAGATATATCTAAAGATAAAAACTATTTCATATGGTTAAGAAAATATGGATGGGTATATAAAGATAAGTATACAGATGTCAGAGAAAGGTATCTATATATGTTGGATTTTGAGCGATATTATAATAAAAGGATGATGATATGGGCTAATAGAGAAATGATATGGCCTTATAGAGACAGCGAGGTGTTATGGGACAAAAAATAAATCCACTAGGTTTCAGGCTTGGTACAACCCAAAGCCATCATTCTGTTTGGTTTGCACCATCAAAAAGTTATTCCGAGGGTCTCCAGGAAGATCAAAAAATACAGGATTATATCAAGAATTATGTACAAAAAAATATGAAAATATCCCCCGGTGTCGAGGGAATTGCACGCATAAAGATTCAAAAAAAATTGGATCTTATCCAGGTCATAATATATATGGGATGCCCAAAATTGTTAATAGAGGGCAGCCCGCGAGGAATCGAAGAATTACAGAGCAATGTACAAAAAGAAATTAATTCTGCGAACCGAAAAGTTAACATTACTATCAAAAAAGTTGCAAACCCTTATGGACAGCCTATTTTTCTTGCAGAATATATAGCCGTACAATTAAAGGATAGAGTTTCATTTCGAAAGGCAATGAAAAAAGCGATTGAATTAGCTGAACAAGCAGATACAAAAGGAATTCAAATACAAATTGCAGGGCGTATCGACGGAAAAGAAATTGCGCGTGTCGAATGGATCAGAGAAGGTAGGGTTCCCCTACAAACCATTCGAGCGAAAATTGATTATTGTTCCTATACATTTCGAGATATCCATGGGGCATTAGGAATAAAAATTTGGATATTTGCAGATGAGGAAGCAGATGAGGAATAAGGGTCCTTTCGTTGTCTTTCTGATCTATCAATTTGTCAATTGAATAAAAAATAACAAACTCCTTCATTTTTTTCGTTCAATCAAAAATTATAATTCTTAAATTTAATTATTTAATTCTATAGGGTTGACTAATAATTCGATTGCCTCCATATAATTGCTATGCTTAGTCCCAAAAGAACCCGATTTCGTAAACAACATAGAGGAAGGATGAAGGGGGTATCTTATCGAGGCAATCGAATTTGTTTCGGTGGATACGCTCTTCAGGCGCTTGAACCCGCTTGGATCACATCTAGACAAATAGAAGCGGGGCGACGCGCCATGACACGATACGCGCGTCGTGGCGGAAAAATATGGGTACGTATATTTCCAGACAAATCGGTTACAGTAAGAGCTACCGAAACACGTATGGGTTCGGGGAAAGGATCCCCCGAATATTGGGTATCCGTCGTTAAACCCGGTCGAATACTTTATGAAATGGGTGGAGTATCAGAAATTGTAGCGAGAGAAGCTATTTCTATAGCTGCGTCCAAAATGCCTATACGAACTCAATTCGTTATTAGAGAAGCTATTTCTATAGCTGCGTCGCCTATACGAACGCAATTCGTTATTCCGAAATAGAGATGTGGAACTAAAGGAAGGGGACCCTTGTGATGAAAAAACCCGCTGTTTATTTATTTCTGGACAAACAATATTTCTTCTTTTTTTTATTCACTCTTTGCAT